TCCGTTTGTCCATATTTCTAGAAAAAGGATCTCTTGTTTTTCATTGCCATTCCCATAAGACTGAATACTATGATTCGCATTTCGAACAGGCATGAATACAGCATCGATAGGATAACAATTTCCGTCTTGAAAGGTATTTGGCGTTTTTATATTATATCCTCGACTCCTCTCGATTTGTAATCCAATAGACAAATCAATTGGTTCTGTTAGGCTAGCTATGTGCTGCGTATTATCAACGATTTCCACAGAAGGCGGCAAGAGGATGTCTTGAGCAGTTACATATCCCGGGCCTTTGACACAAATAAGCGCGTCACAAGTTCCATAAAGATTACTTCTCAATACAATATCTTTCAAATTCATTAAAATTTCATGTACCGATTCTTGAATACCCACTATGGTAGAATATTCGTGTGGAATTTTTTCAGATTTTGCGCGTGTAATACATGTTCCTTCTATTTCTCCAAGCAAAACTCTTCGCATCGCAATGCCTATTGTGTCGGCTTGACCTTTCATAAGTGGAGACAAAATAAAGCGCCCATAATAAAGACGCTTACTGTCTGCTCTTGATTCAACACACTTCCACTGTAGTGTCCGAGTAGATACTTTTACTTTCTCTCGAACCATAGTAATATTATTTGTCAGATCATTGAGTCATTTATTTCTCTTGAAATCTCTTCAATGTTTATTTCTACACCCGTCTTTTTTTAGGGGGTCTGCAACCATTGTGTGGCATAGGGGTTACATCCCGTACGAAATTTAAAAGGATACCGCTTCTACGAATAGCTCGTAATGCCGCATCTCTTCCGAGACCAGGACCCTTTATCATGACTTCTGCTCGTTGCATACCTTGATCCGCTACTGCTCGAATAGCATTTCCTGCTGCGGTTTGAGCAGCAAAAGGCGTACCTCTTCTTGTACCCCTGAATCCACAAGTACCGGCCGAGGACCAAGAAATTACCCGACCCCGGACATCTGTAACAGTCACAATGGTGTTGTTGAAACTTGCTTGAACATGAATAACGCCCTTTGGTATTCGACGTCCACTTTTACGTGAACCGATCCGTCCCGGCCTACGTGAACCACTTCGTGGTGGAGATTTTGCCATATTTGATCATTTCATAAATATAAGTCAGAGATATATGGATATATCCATTTCATGTCAAAACCGATCTTTTATGTTGATTTGTTCATCGGTTACTTTCTAAACTTTTCGAAAGATTATCCTTGTCTTTGTTTATGTCTCGGGTTGGAACAAATTACTATAATCCGTCCCCTCCTGCGGATCAGTCGACATTTTTCACAAATTTTACGAACTGAAGCCCTTATTTTCATAATTGTTATTCCTTAAATGAATTTCGAATCTCCTTATTGGAAGTTGGAAGAAAATAAGTTTCTTGAAATTTTTGAACCGCGATTTGTATCCCCCTGAAAGGAATGTTGAAAAATCACCTAATCACTCAAATCCTTTTGTGTAGTCTATATATTATTATTATATCCTCCAGTTGAATCTGAATCATAACGACTTCCTTCAATTTTGCCTCTAGCCACCGGGAGTAGATGTAGAAAAACGGGTCGCATCCCTCCTGAAACATAATCTAGAATCTTACTTCGCTCTCTAAACTATCTAAAAGAACCCGGAGCATACCTTTGGTAAGTTATTCGGTAATTAAACCTCGAGGAATCCTCCCTTTTTTTTTCTCACAACATAAAAGTAAGCTCCAAATACAATTCGGATAGCAGAATAATTACCATATATAACACAAAATTTCTCCACCGATTCTTTCCAGTCGAGCCGCTCGGTCTGTCATTATACCCCGAGAAGTAGAGAGAATTACAATCCCCATCCCATCTAAAATTCTAGGAATTCGTCGATAGTTAAAATAGATTCGTAGACCGGGTCGACTGATTCGTTTTAAATTTAAAATGGGTCTATACGGCCCTTTCCTATTCCTTCGATGTCGTAGGGTTAAAACCAAAAACTCTTTTTTGTTTTTGTTTTCCACGAGTTTCCTTGCGTTTTCGATAAAACCCTCTCGCAAAAGGATTTTAACAACGTTTTCGGTGATGTTAGTAGATGCTATTCGAACCGTTCCCTTTCTATTCATGTCAGCATTTCGTATAGAAGTTATTATGTCAGCAATAGTGTCCTTGCCCATGATAAACTGAAAATTTTGTTGCTTCCAAATTTTGATATAATCAACATGTTCTTTTTTTTATGAAAATTATTAAAAGTATATGCGTGAGACATACTCTACTAAATTTTGATTTATCTATTTTATTTTCATACTATCACTATATCGCGGTCCCCTCTTATAATACTTCAGGTGCTAATGAAACTATTTTAGTAAAATTCAACTGTCTCAATTCCCGGGCGATCGCACCAAAAACTCGAGTTCCCTTTGGATTTCCTTCGTGATCAATGACAACTGCAGCATTGTCATCGTACCGTATTATCATACCGTTATCACGTCTGAGTTCTTTACAAGTACGTACAATTACAGCTCTGATCACTTCTGATCTTTCTAGAGGCGTATTGGGTACTGCTTCCTTGATCACAGCAACAATAACGTCACCAATATGAGCATATCTACGATTACTGGCTCCTATGATTCGAATACACATCAATTCTCGGGCACCGCTATTGTCTGCTACATTCAAATGGGTTTGAGGTTGAATCATATCGTTTTTTGAGTCCGTTTTTTTAATGTTTAATTTAAAGTAAAGCACTGAAAGGACGAAGTAAAAAAAAAAAGGGAAGACCCGCATTTTTTATACCCAAGATTTATTTCCTTTGTTTCGACATTCCTATCCCGAAATAATGAATTGAGTTCTTATAGGCATTTTGGACGCCGCTATTGAAATAGCCTTTCGAGCTATATTTTCAGCTACTCCACTCATTTCATAAAGTATTCTACCCGGTTTAACGACGGCTACCCAATATTCGGGGGATCCTTTACCGGACCCCATACGGGTTTCCGTGGGTCTTAGTGTAACGGGTTTGTCTGGAAAGATACGTACCCATATTTTTCCACCGCGCCGTACATTTCGTGTCATTGCGCGGCGCCCCGCTTCGATTTGTCTAGATGTGATCCAAGCGGGTTCAAGTGCTTGAAGAGCATATCTGCCGAAACAAATATGATTACCTCGATAAGATATCCCTTTCATTCTTCCTCTATGTTGTTTACGGAATCTTGTTCTTTTGGGGTTATAATTGATGGTTCTTTCTCAATGCCATCTCTACTACAGAACTGGACATGAGAGTTTCTTCTCATCCAGCTCCTCGCGAATGAAAGGACTAAAAACGATTTTATCAAGATATAGGGGAATTTAATGAATAATATACTGAAGCATAGGATTTTTTGAAAGTTCATCTAATTAATCTATTCTAAATTTGTATATCATGTTTAGATATAGAATTGAAACATTTATGTTCTATTTATAGATAATCTCAATGTCTTTTTTTTTTTTTTATCGTTATAACAAATCTTTATTTTGTTTTGCCCTTTACCATATCGGATCGAGCAAAATGAATCAATCCAATAAAATCAAAAAATAAACCTTTCGCGGGCGAATATTTACTCTTTCAATATCTATTTCAGTTGTAGGGTTAGTTCATGACCTCTACGAATAAAAGAATAGTTTAGTTCCTGGGTTCGTTTCGCCATCCCACCCAATAAATCATTAAGATTCATTTCCAATAGAATCTTCTTTTTCTTTATTCACGGGTTCCGTCGTTCCCATTGCTTCTCGATTAATGGTTAGGTCTGAATTCTCCAACGGAGCCCTTAATGAAATTTTTTCTTAAGTCAATTTTCTCAGTTTTTATTGGCTCGGGGCTCTTGATTTTTTTTGTTCTATGAGCGGATTCATCTAGTTAGGGATGAATCATTATTGATGCTATATTACACTGTTTTTTATGAGATGACTTACAGACCTTACATATTGGAATCTTATATCATTGATATTTTCTTTCTCTCTTTCTCTCATCCTTCCATTTATCCGCATGCTTTTCGATTTTCTTTCACAACTTCGAACTTCACAACCTACAATCAGATTGGGTTTTTATGTTATGCAAATTTCAGTTGCTACAACGATATGACCACTATATTATATCTTGACTGGTTCTTTGGATTCAGATAATACGAAGCAATGAGTTGGTTATTAGTGCTATAGTTATTAGTTCATACTACAGGACGGTCCATTTTTTGGAATCCTAGCCCTAAAAAAAACCAACGAGTCGCACACTAAGCATAGCAATTATATAAAAAAAAAAAAATCAATCGAATTTTTATTCAACCCTATAGAATTGCGGAATTTCTCATTTTTGTTTTGATTGAAGATAAAAAGAGCTCGTTCTTTGTTTGGTTTATTTCCATTAATGGGGGGGCTCTAAAGACCCGTAAACTCTTATTTTTTTTCGTCTACAAATATCCAAATTTTGATTCCCAATACCCCGTAGATAGTTCGAACCGTATAGGAACAATAATCAATTTTAGCTCCAATGGTTTGTAGAGGAACTCTACCTTCTCTGATCCATTCGGCGCGCGCAATTTCTTTTCCGTCAAGACGCCCTGCAATTTGTACTTGAATTCCTTTTGTATCGGCCTGTTCCGTTAATTCAATAGCTTTTTTCATTGCTTTTCGAAAAGAAACTCTATTTTTTAATTGTCCGGCTATAAATTCGGCAAGAATATTGGGGTGTCCATAAGGATTTGTAATTCGTGTAATAGCAATGTTTATTTTTCGATTCACACAATTAAGTTCTTTTTGTACATTCATCTGTAATTCTTCAATTCTTCGCGGTCTATTTTCTAGTAATAATTTTGGGAACCCTATATAGATTATAACTTGAATTAGATCAATTCTTTTTTGAATCTCTATCCGTGCAATTCCCTCAACACCGGAAGATATTCTGATATTTTTTTTTATATAATTCTTAATAAAGTTTCGTATTTTTTGATCTTCTTGTAGACCCTCGCAATAGTTTTTTGGTTTTGCAA